CACCATGCCAAATGTGTCCGAAGAAGAAGAGCAGAGCAAACGATGCATGCCCAAAAGTAAACCAACCCCTTGGACTGCTACGAAAAACACCATCTGATTTCAAAGTAGCACGATCTAATTCAAAAATTTCACCTAATTGAGCACGTCTCGCATATTTTTTCACAGTCGCAGGATCGCTATAACTGACTCCATTAAGTTCGCCACCATAAAACTCAACAGTTACACCGACTTGTTCGACACTATACTTCGATTCTGCCCTTCTAAACGGAACATCGGCCCTAACAATTCCGTCTCCGTCTACCAAAACAACCGGAAATGTTTCAAAAAAAGTAGGCATACGGCGTACAAAAAGTTCACGCCCTTCTTTATCTCTAAAAATAGGATGCCCTAACCAACCAACAGCTATTCCATCCCCGTTGTCCATTGATCCTGCTCTGAACAACCCCCCTTTTGCCGGATTATTCCCGATGTAATCATAAAAAGCTAATTTTTCGGGACTGATAAACTTTGATTTTGAGCTAATCCAGCGCCAACTCTTCGATATATTTCTTGCTGGAAATATCCCTGATCCCATTGATACCGGGTGGGACCAAATAATTCGATAGGGGTAGTTGCTGAACCATACCACATAGTTCCCGCAACAACAAAAGCGGCAAAAAAGACAGCAGCGATACTACTGGAAAGCACGGTTTCAATATTTCCCATACGTAATCCTTTATACAGACGTTGGGGTGGACGGACACTAAGATGAAATAGGCCTGCTAATATGCCTAAAGTGCCCGCTGCAATATGATGAGAAGCTATTCCGCCCGGAATAAAAGGATCAAAACCTTCTACCCCCCACGCTGGATTTACAGGTTGTACCTTTCCGGTTAGTCCATAAGGATCGGACACCCATATTCCAGGACCGTACAATCCTGTTACATGAAATGCGCCAAAACCAAAACAAGCCAACCCTGAAAGAAATAAATGAATTCCAAAAATCTTGGGCAAATCCAAAGAGGGTTTTCCTGTCCGTTCATCACAAAATATTTCTAAATCCCAATACACCCAATGCCAGATAGCCGCTAAGAAGCACAACCCAGAAAACACAATATGTGCACCGGCCACACCTTCGTAACTCCAAATACCCGGATTCGTTATAGTTCCCCCTGTAATACTCCAACCTCCCCATGAATTGGTTATTCCTAAACGAGTCATAAACGGTATAACGAACATACCTTGTCTCCACATTGGATCAAGAACGGGATCAGAGGGATCAAAAACTGCTAATTCATATAGAGCCATCGAACCAGCCCAACCAGCAACTAAGGCTGTATGCATTATATGGGCAGAAAGCAAACGACCGGGATCATTCAATACGACGGTATGAACACGATACCAAGGTAAACCCATGGAAATACCTCTTTATCAACGAAAAATAGACACTATGTAACTTTATTGCATTAGCAAAAACTATGCTATGAACCTCCCCTTTTTGGAATTATCTTCAAGAAAGGAGTAATATTTGTTCTATTCTTTTTTTTTTTAGTAAAAACGGAACAATTTTGTTCCTAGTAAGAAAGAGAAGCAGATCTATTCTATACCCGATAAGGAACAATACGCAATGGGGTTAATCCCATTTTCGATCGACAAATGCATCTATATTTAGGAATCATTCAAAAGAACTATTCGGAATTGTAAACATTTTGATCGATTTATGACTCAAATATGATAAAAGACAATATTATTAAGCCAATAAATGCATTGTTACGCTTCCATATCAAAGTCCAATATAGTACTTAATTCTTTTTTCTTTCATTTTATGCCTATTGGTGTTCCAAAAGTACCCTTTCGAAGTCCTGGAGAGGAAGATGCCTCTTGGGTTGACGTATAGTGCGACTTGTCAGATATATTGGGTCATATGGGATTTCCCCCGTTCTCTCCCCCGATTGAGATATCCTATGTTTCGGCCAAAAAAGATTGAATTACCAATAATTTGGAACGTGAAATGCAATTCGATTTGAGGGATATTCAAATTCATATTAGCAATTAGAATAATTTATGGTTGCATCTTTTGGAACACTAAAATGAAGTTTTCATAAGTAAAGTATTAAGGCTCCCTTTAGAAAAAAAACATTTTGAATTTATTTTTTATTTATTACTACGTATACCCATAGATAATAATAGATTATTATTGAATAATATTCAATATATTTGAGAGTAATAGTAATCTCAAACTTTTCACTTTAAACGAATCCAGCGAGGAAATAAATAAATAGATGTTTAATATTTTGCATTGATTTCATATCTTCTATCAATTGAAAAAAAAAAATGAAGTTGTAAAAAAAAAGACGTAATATTATTGACATTTGTCCTATATGTGCAAATCAAAATTGGGCAGATTTTTACTCGGAGTAGAGCATAAACCTAAAAGAATTGAAAAGACCTTTTCAGGAACAAGAAAAGAACATCGTGATTAAAATGAAATCGCGAAGAAACAATGCATCAATGATAAGTTAATTCGATATGTTTAATCTTAATGTATTTTTTTTTGAGAGGGAAGGGGCACAAAACGAACTCATTTCGTTCTTGAAAAAATGAAGATTTAATTACTATACGAAATTTTAGAATTTCTTAGAATTAAGAAACTGCTCTCAAAACTAAACTAAATAAATAATATATATATAAATAGTTTCATTTTAAAAAGAAAGAGGGCTGGAATCTACACATTGAGTCGTTTTTTCTCAATTTTTGTTGAACCGTATGCATCAAAAGGTGCATGTACGGCTCTTACGGGATACAAATTTGATCCTAATCAACCGACTTTATCGAGAAAGATTACTTTTTTTAGGCCAAGAGGTTGATAGCGAGATCTCGAATCAACTGATTGGTCTTATGGTTTATTTGAGTATAGAGAATGATAACAACGATTTGTATTTGTTTATAAACTCTCCTGGCGGATGGGTAATCCCGGGGGTCGCTATTTATGATACTATGCAATTTGTTCAAGCGGCTTCAATGGGATCTTTTATACTCGTCGGTGGAGAGATTACCAAACGTCTAGCATTCCCTCACGCTTGGCGCCAATGAATTTTTTACGAAAAAAAGACTATGCATGAAATTAGGAAAATTAAGTAATAATAGCATGGCACATCGAATTCGATATACGAATTTTTTTTTCAAAACATTCAATTATATATCGAAAGAGTAGTATGAAATTAGTAGGAAGGGTCTTCCCCATTTTATCTTCGCTATTGTCGGGACCCATTTTAGCGTCACAAACCGTTTTTTTTATTTTCCCTTTTTAAAAATTCCGATATTTATATTTATTGATATACTTATGAATATACTTTTAAAAGAGTAAAAATAAAAAAAATCAAAACTTTGGGATTGCTGAATCAGCAGAGGAGATAAATATATAAAGCAACGGAGCCATCATAGTATTTTGGTAACTACGCTGAAATCGGAAAGGAAGGATGGTAATTGGATCGTTTGACGATGTCAATCCGATAAACCTTATAATTTCTATATATTTTCTATCTTTTTAATTGATGATTCTTTGATGGAAGGTCAAACTGAATTCCATTCTAGAGCCGTATGCAATGCCTAAAGGATGCCCGTACGGTTGTTCTATACTTTCTTTTTTTCTTTATCTCTTTCCATCTCATAATCAAGATAGAAGAACCTTTTGTTCCATCATCAGGGTAATGATACATCAACCTGCGAGTTCTTTTTATGAGGCACAAACGGGAGAATTTATCCTAGAAGCAGAAGAACTACTCAAATTGCGAGAAACCATTACAAGGGTTTATGTACAAAGAACGGACAAACCCTTATGGGTTGTATCCGAAGATATGGAAAGGGATGTTTTTATGTCAGCAACGGAAGCCCAAGCTCATGGAATTGTTGATCTTGTAGCAGTTGAATATAAAATAAAAATAGCATCAAAATTTCAGTAGGGGGAATAAGTTTAAATAAATCGACAATTTTTATTTCTTTATTTAGTTATTACCGGATTCAATAATATCTTATTCATCCATTCCATGGGAAAGTAATTCATAATTAGCTGGTTAGGATCAATCTAAACCAACCCATTCATTATGGATCAGATTCAACATGCCAACTATTAAACAACTTATTAGAAACACAAGACAGCCAATCCGAAATGTCACGAAATCCCCCGCTCTTGGGGGATGCCCTCAGCGACGAGGAACATGTACTAGGGTGTATGCGCGACTCGTTCAGATCATTTCTAATAGAAAGAAGGAACCCCCTTTTCCAGTATCAAAGATCAGTACTATTTTATAATTTAAATTAAAATCGAAGAAAGAAGTACGTACGTTCACTATATCAAACTAAAAAAGATCTATTGGATTCGGATATGAAATTTATGGTTTGCATTGGTGCAAATTGAATTCACTCCATTTTCAAAATTGAAGATGATAAAAAATTCCTCATTGGTAACGAATGTTTATCCATTAAGCGAGCAACTATTATTTTGAAAACCCAATTTGACTATGAAAAACGGACTAAGAGGGTCAGCTACCCCCAGCAAATCTTCATAATTAAATATCGTTACTGTATAAGTAGATCTCATTGTGAAAGACTTTTTACTAGATCATGGGTAGAGCAAAAGAATGTGAACTGTACAAGTTAGCAATAATATTCATTAAATGAAGTCGAAGTAAAGGACTCCGGTGTATAGAGAGGACCTCACCCTTTTAGAAAGAACCATAGAAACGATGGAACCCACGATTTCCCTTATATATATATAGGGATAGGGATTCAACTCAAAATAATAAATTGTATCGATACTAAAAAACGAAAACAGAAAAAATATTCTATTAAAAGAAATTCAAATAAATAGAAATGAATAGGAATAAATAAATCGTGAGCGGGAAGGTTATAGTAGCAAAAGCCATTGGAATTCTTATTTTATACATTGGAAGAATGCGTGTTGTTATTACTAAACTAGTAAATTGGAAAAGAATAACTGAAAGAAAGGAAATCCATTAGTTATTCATTAAGGTTTCATTTATTCAATGACCAGAATTACACGAGGATATATAGCTCGTAGACGTCGAACAAAAATTCGTTTATTTGCGTCAAGCTTTCGTGGAGCTCATTCGAGACTTACTCGAACAATTATACAACAGAAAATCAGAGCTTTGGTTTCGTCTCATCGAGATAGAGATAAGCGAAAGAGGGATTTTCGTCGTTTGTGGATCGCTCGGATAAATGCAGTAATTCGTAAGAATTTTGTATCCTATAGTTATAGTCATTTTCTACACAATCTGGACAAGAACCGGTTGCTTTTTAATCGTAAAATAGTTGCACAAATAGCTATATTAAATAGGAATTGTCTTTATATGATTTCTAATTCGATCAAAAATAAATAAAAAAATTCTTCAATTTTAAGGAAAAATTGGAATTGTAAGTTCGACTATTGAAAATGCCATTTTCTGGAGAATGAACTCCGGGAAAGTAGAATAAAAATTAGTATGATAAAGATAAAGTCGCTCAAAATGAAATGAGCAACCAAACACGTCCAATAAATATCCAATACAAAAAGATTGCTTCTTCGCCGATTCTTGTTTTTTTTTTAGGATAAGTAGGAGAAATCCAATCAAGATTAGATTGGATTCTCGAATTCTTCGAATAAAACATCAAACTCGATTTCAGTTGTCGAATTTGAATTTTGATTCAAATTGAAGAGGAAAGTAAGCCTACTTTTTTTATTTATTCCGGATTCTAAGACCATTAGCTCTGGCAGTCGATTCGCTTCTTTCAAATTGTTTATCATTATTAAGAAAGGGTAATAAAGATAAAATACGAGCTTGTTTTATAGCAATAGTAATTAATCGTTGTTGTTTTAAGGTCAATCTATTCACCCGTCTGGATAATATTTTTCCTTGTTCACTAATAAATCGACTAATTAAACTCATGTTTCTATAATCAATTCGATGCCCCGATTGGATCGGGGGCAAACGCCTACGAAAAGATCGTTTGGATTTCTGAAAGAGTCGCTTGGATTTTTCCATACTTTGTTTATTCCTTATCTCGAAAATACTATTTCAATCCGATCAAAAATAATTTTGAATTCAAAAAAAGATTGGTTTTTTTTTATTTTGAGTTAATTAAATTCTGTTAACTAAACTATTAAAATCTAGAATAATAGGGTCTCTCGAATAGAGAATATGTCCTTTTTTTGTTCCTGATATAAGAGTGATACACAAATAAAAATAACTTGGAGTTGGTTTATTTCTTTATCTCCCCGTGAATCCTATGTTTGTAACAATAGGGACAGAATTTTCTCAATTCCAAGCGACTCGGCGTATTGTGTCGATTCTTTTGAGTAATATATCTGGAAATCCCTCTTGATTCCTTATTAAGTCCGTTTCGAAGACAATTGCTACATTCCAAAATAACTGTTACTCGAGCATCTTTTCCCTTGGCCATGACCCTCCTTTAGTTTGAGTTTTTGATTCAATCAACTCTTCTTATTTGCTACTCTTGAAGTAACTAGCAAAAAGAAAAATAAATAAAAAAAAGTTGCTAAGTTGAAATTATGAAAGATTTCGTTCCAATCACAATACAATATAATTGAGTAAGAAATATTAAATAGAATTCATTTTTCAAGTTTAAGTGGAAGAAGGAATTAAAACTCTATTGAATTTAGCTATATTGAATTCGATTCGAAGTATAGTATATAGTACACTATTTCACTTTCCTATCTTGTATTCCAGTTTTTTCATAGACCCCTTTCTGTTCTCACTCTATTTTTTAGAAATCGAATTGAACGCTGAGCTCAAATTTAGTCGAGGTTGAATTCATTTTTTTTCTATCTTTCCTCCTTTCTTTATTTTGTCTCTAAGTATCTAATTGAATTTTGGATAATTCAAAAAAGAGGGGTCATAGATTTTTTTATTATATCTCTAATCTTCTTCACCCCTTCCCATGTTACTAACTAAACTAGTATGAAAAAAAAGGAAATGTCAACGCATCTGGGAATAAACGATTGATCTCTATCAACAAACCCGCTAAAGACCCGAACCAGAGAGTACTTAGTACCGGTGCCACGGAAAGATAGGTTTTTAGATCTCGCATTTTTAATCCTCCTTCTTTATGCTTTAATGTTTTATTAAAATATCTAATGGTAATACATATCGGATATGGAAGTATTTGAGATTCCTTTGTATTTTACACGGGATTCTAATTTCCATGATTGATTTAAGAGAATAAAAAAGAGGTAAGATTTCTACCTTTCTAAAAATAAGAAAGTACCTTTATTCCCCTCCCCCCAGTATTCCCTCGTTCTTTTTTACGATCAGTTTGTTTGATATTCCTATGTATATAAGCATCTTATTATAATAATAGTAATTAAAATAATAATAATAAAATATTTTATATTCTATGAATAATATTATATTCATACGAGATTTTCTCGTAGATATGAGTTAAAAGAAATAAAATAAATATCAAGAAAAATTGTCTATGTTCCTAGATTAATAGGAATGGAAGGAATGGAAAATAAGGGTTTTGAAAACAAGACGGGGATTCTCTACAATGACAATGTAGACCAATTGAAAGAAAGGGATGTAGCGCAGCTTGGTAGCGCGTTTGTTTTGGGTACAAAATGTCACGGGTTCCAATCCTGTCATACCTACCTAAACCTTCTCTTATGAGAAGTAAGAAGGAATCGATTTGAATCGATTCAAATCACACATACATTTTTTTTTATGTTATTCTCTAAGATATTCTAGGTATTCAAGATAAGATTAGAGTGGGGGACAAAAAAAATCCTCTTCTTGGCTGTTAACTATTGTGATAAGAAGACTTTTTATAAGAAATAATAAAGCGCTCTTAGTTCAGTTCGGTAGAACGTGGGTCTCCAAAACCCGATGTCGTAGGTTCAAATCCTACAGAGCGTGATTCTGGGCTTGATTAATCGGAGAATTATATGCAAATTCAAATAATTGAGCAGAACAGTAATCTGAATTTGACCTCCTGTTAATTTTTTTTTAAGAAAAGAGGAGGTCAAATTATCAAAAAAAACTGTTAATTAATCAAAGGTCTAACTGATCACCACGTCTGTATTGTAAATATGCAGTTACAAATAATCCCGCTAAAGTAATAGGAATTAGACCTAAGACAATTCCAAATAGAAAAACTTCAATCATTTCAATTTTTTTCTTAAAATAAAAAGGAAAAAAGAGAGGTACTATCTATCGCTAAATAAACATTTCGCAGTGCCAGGGAATCTCAATGACCAATAATTGTAAATACATTCGGTAATGAACTATAGAATTTCGGAGTACCAGAGAAAGATTTATTTTTAGTTTTATGAGTTGTGTTCATTCAATTAATTTGAAATCAATCCTATCTTGTTGATACTAATAAAGAGAACTGAGGTTATAGTTAAAGCTGCTAGTAGAAAACCAAAAAAACTAGTTATAGTAAGCATGAAGGGGCTAAATGAAATATATTCTTTTTCTACATTTAGAAAACATTTCCCTAAGTTTGAAGATAAGACGATAAGCAAAAATAGCAATTGAAACGAAAAAGAATAAGTTCAATTGTTAGTTGTTAATGCATCAAGCAGTCATTACACTACTAACAAAAGACTAAGGGAAGTAGAGTCTAAAAGGGGATAAGTTAATCATTTTGAGCATCTACTCTATTTTTATTTTGTCGATCTTTTGTTTTATCCTATCTATCAAATCGATTTATTAAAATAAAGAGTGAATTTAGACGTTATAATACCCCTTCTCTTCTTTGAATAGATTATGTGAATGAACCCAGTACTCAACTAATAAATAAGGAAAAAAAAAATAAATCGAATTGATTCAAATAAAATTCAAATAAACAAATCAAATAAGGTAGTCAAATTCCATTCGTAGACTAGTAATCCTTATCATTTTTTTTTTTTCTTTTCTAGTTTATCGATTGTTTCCCTATTTTATTATTATATAATTATTATATATATAATAATTTATAATTTATTATGAATAAGAGAAATATATTTTTTTTTAATCAATACTCTATACTCCTCTTACTTGTTACTGTACGAATCAGCAATTCGCTTTAAATGGAATAAACTAAAATGAAAAAAAAAAGATTTCAAGAAAACCTTTTCTACAGTTTAGAGGTATAAACAGGAAATTTTTGAATTTCGCATCAAATTGAATTGGGGAAGTGGAAATAGGATAATTTAACTGCATTTTTTTTTATTTTTATAAAAACTAAAAACCAACCCCTTGGATTCACATTTTACCTAACGTAAGTTTTCCGGTTCGAAACCAATAATAATATAATAGAGAGAAATAAACCTTATATAAATTTATATAAATTTCATCTCAAATCATCAATTCAGACTTCTACATTGACAAGGAAAAGAAAAAAGAAATTATCTACTAGTCCTTCATTTACATACTGATTCAAATTGCGTTGCTGTCTTAGAGGAAGGATAGCTATACTGATTCGGTATACTCGAAAAAAGCCCTTGGTACAATATTGACGATCTAACAAGGATGAAAAAACGGTAGTGAATTTCCATTTACTGATATCATCTTTTACAGAATCGATCCCCCTTTAATCGTACAAGAATATGCGGAGCTCAGCATGTCTGGAAGCACAGGAGAACGTTCTTTTGCCGATATTATTACCAGTATTCGATACTGGGTTATTCATAGTATTACTATACCCTCTCTATTTATTGCGGGTTGGTTATTCGTCAGCACGGGTTTAGCTTATGATGTATTTGGAAGTCCCCGCCCAAACGAATATTTTACAGAAAGCCGACAAGGAATTCCTGGGCGTTTTGACTCTTTGGAACAACTTGATGAATTTAGTAGATCTTTTTAGTTTTAGGAGGAACCAATGACTATAGATCGAACCTATCCAATTTTTACAGTCCGATGGTTAGCTGTTCATGGACTAGCTGTACCTACCGTTTCTTTTTTGGGATCAATATCAGCAATGCAGTTCATCCAACGATAAACATAATAAAAATTAGAGAGATATGACACAATCAAACCCGAACGAACAAAATGTTGAATTGAATCGTACCAGTCTATACTGGGGGTTATTACTTATTTTCGTACTTGCTGTTTTATTTTCTAATTATTTCTTCAATTAATAAAAAATAAAGTAAGAGAAGAAAAGAGACTGGTAGAATATGAAATATTAATTAGGAATTTGCTTATCTCATTCGGAAGGATCGCATCTCATACTTATCTATGACTGTATGTGTCTCTAGCATGACAACTTGATGAAATGGCGGAGGAAGCAAGATAAATGGCCGATACTACTGGAAGGATTCCTCTTTGGATAATAGGTACTGTAACTGGTATTCTTGTGATTGGTTTAATAGGTATTTTCTTTTATGGTTCATACTCAGGGTTGGGCTCATCTCTGTAAGAATATAAAATAATCTAATAATCGGATGAACTGAGTTGGAGACATGAAAGCTTAAGAACTCAAGGGATCCTTTGAGTTCTTAAGCTTTCATACTAGAATTATATTATTTTTATTTCAATTTGAAAATTCAAATTATATTTGAAAAATGTCATTCATTGATTTTGAACATCTATTATTGAAGCATAGTATCTATCTTTCAAAGTTAGACTGAAATTACTTGATTTCGTTTTCCTAAATGAACCAATTATAATATATCTATTTGACGAGTACAGATATTATTCAAATCCTTTTGTTTCTAAAAAACCTCCATTAAGTTCTATTTTCTCCAAAAATTGCGCTCTATTTTCTATTTTTTGATTGCTCACTATTCTAATCTATATTTTAATTAAATATATAAATAGAAGAAACAAAAAGGTTCTGAGAAATCCGTAAAAAAATCAAAAAAAATAGAAAATAAGATTAAGAATAGTTATCTTAGACGAACGGGATCAAAAACTATTCTTGTTGTCGTCACAAGAAAGAAATTTTGCACATTTCTTTCTTGTGACGACAACAAGAATAAACTAAGAAAATAAACGCTTTCTATTCTGCACTTACTTATTATCTGAAGTTTAGTATTCTGTATTCGATGAAATTTTCTCTTTTATTAGAATAGAAAACTATTAAGACATTCTCTGATAAGAGTAAGAGAGTCACTCGGTTCAATTTTGATTGAAAAAAAAAATAAAGTCAAAAAAATTTCTTTATAATATTCTTACTATGAATAGGAATAGAGTATAAGTAACTCCCAATGACTTCGAAACAAGCAAAAATGGGTTCATAATTTTTGATCATGCAGAACACCAATAAGAATTGGATTCCTTTTCCTTTCCGAAGTTGAGATTTATAAATTTGCAAATCTAAAAATTCATTTCGGATAATTGAACCTTCTCAAACTGTTTCTTCTTTAGAACCAAAAAGATTTGTGCTAAAATAACAGATGCCAGGAAGAACAAAAGACCTTGGACACGTAATGGATCTTGAAGTACTATTTCAGCATCCCCTTGACCAAATCCACCCACATTAGGATTACTCGTTAATGGCTGATCAAGTTTGATAGATTCGCCCTCTGAAACGAGAAGCTCTGGCCCTGGCGGAATAATATCAACCACTTGACGCCCATCTAACGTATCCGCTATAGTTATTTCGTATCCCCCCTTTTCTTTTCGTATGATTTTACTTACTCTACCAGCCGCTGTAGCGTTATAAACCGTATTGTTACTCTTGTTCCCGTCGGGATAAATTTGACCCCTTCCTCTGTTCCCCCCCACATATATGGGATATTTTAAGAAGTGAACATCTTTATTATTAGCGGGATCCGGGGAAAGAATAGGAAAAGTTATTTCACTATATTTCTGACCAAGCCTATAACAAGAATATTTTTTTTAGTGGGTCGATAGCTCTGAAAAGAAAGATTGCCTATCTTTTCTTTCATCTCGGGTGAAATACGATCCGGGGGTGCTAATTCAAATCCTTCAGGTAAAATAAGAACAGCACCCACATTCAACCCCCCCCTTTTTCCATTAGCAAGAACTTGTTTCACTTGCGTATCATAAGGAATTCGAACAACTGCTTCAAATACAGTATCAGGAAGTACTGTTTGCGGAATCTCAATATCCACGGGCTTATTAGCTAAATGGCAATTGGCACATACAATACGCCCGGTTGCTTCGCGCGGATTTTCATAACCCTGCTGAGCAAAAATGGGATACGCATTTGAGATAGATGCTTGAGTGATGATATATATCATAAACGATACGGAAATAGATCGAATAATTTCTTTCTTTATCGGAAAAAAAAAGGTTATTTTGAATTTGCATAGTCCAATCATTGATCCCAAAAATTTCTACAATAAAATGAGGTAGGTCACTCGGATAGTTCCCTATCCACAAGTCTGCTATTTACGTAAATTCTTTTACGCGAATAGAAAATATTCGAGGGGAAATCTCCGCAGGTTCCAAGGAGTGGGTACGTCTTAAAATGCTTTGCTTATGTGCAAAGTAAGAAATATTCGAGTTGGATCAGTCATTCATTGAATGATAAATCACTACAAGTGATGGAGATAGACGATTTAAATAATGGAAGATCCAATATTTTTAAATTGTGTCTATAATTACTGGAAAAGTAGAAACAAGGCCAGATATAATTTTCTCATTATGAACAAATCCAAAATCTTTGTAGACATAGCCAATCATTAGTTCCCAACCATGGGGCGAATGGAATCCGATACATAAATCAGTTAATAAAAGAATAGAAAAAGCTTTTATTGTGTCACTTAAATTATATATAAATTCTTGAACCCAAGAGTTAAGAATAAGAAGTTCGTTATTACCTAGAATAGTATAAACACTTAAAATAATAAAACATATTATATTTGTCGAGAAGTGCAAAATCATATGGATATGATCCTCATTGTTTATCTTTATCAATTGGATTGTTTCTTTGTGGATTCCTATATGAGCCCTTTGCAACCCTATTTCCGGGTATTCTTTTATTATTTCGTCCAATAGGAAGAGTTCTTCTAATTCGATGAATTTTTCTATAATACTCTTTTCTTGAATATCAGTCAAAAAAGTTTCGGATTGTGTAGTATTCCACCAATCAGTAACCCAAGATTCAACACTTTTCTTAAATGAAAGAGAAACCCACCAAGGCAAAAATACTATAGATATAACAGAAAGAAAAGGGAGAAATGCTTTCTTTTTTTCCATTTTTCATCTTTGGCTAATGAACTCGCCTCATTCTTCGAATCTATGCGCTGCGATCTACTATTTTTATCAAACATAAGTTCTATTCTAAGGCATCGAACCCCGGAATCTATTCCTTTTTTTTTGATTTCCCATTCAGTGATTATGAATGACGAAAGAATATAGAATAAGAAAGAGTCGACTTTAAATGACGAAATAATCAAAATCTTGTTTACAGATAATCTAATTGATCCAATTTGAAACTGCTTCGCGTTCTCGATGAATGCTAAATCGAAACTAAAAAAAACAAACATTTCAAGGAATAGTATTCCGATTTCGACTTAAAGGAACTCCCCTTGTTCTTTTTTTATTTATAGAAATATTTTGATTTGCTATTTCATTTCAAAATACTTCAATTGGTACGCGCAAAAAATAGGCCAATTTGGCAGCTTTTTGCTCAATTTCACCCAGGGTCAAATTCTCATCAGTACGCGTCAATGGAATGGCTCCCTGTCCTTTGATTTCCATATAAAGGATACGACGAGGATAAATGCCCTCTTTAACTTCTATTCTGATCGACTGAATATCCTTCATACGTAATCGTAGGAAGATGCGACGCTTTTTCCCAGGAAATCCCCAACGAAAAATACACACTATTCCTTCTTTTAGATCGAATCGATCATAGCCACTCCCCACATTCCACGAAATTGTACACCACAAATAGGAACTAATAAAGAGACCCGCGATCCCGTAGAAGGACATCACGATCCCTTGTGGAAAAAAAACGATTTGCTGATATGGAACTAAAGATATAAAATTCTTACCGAGATAGCTGGAAGTTCCAACTAAGACGAATCCTAATGAACCTAAAAAAAGGATCAAGGCCCAGAAGAAATTACTTAGTTTTCGAGACCCCACTATACGTTCTATCCATATATGTTCGGATCGCCAACTCATATTAGATCTAGTTGCATTTTTTTTTTTTTATTGGAATGGAGAAACTTTTTGTTTCCGAAGTAACTCTCATCAACTAGTGCCGTTCGCATGTAACCCTTTCCTTTAGGAATAATCGGAGTAATTCGTCGAATGGGTTAGGTATAAAATAAAAGAATATCCCTTTTTTAGGATCTTCTAGAAATATCTACATACATATAGATAGATCGACTTTCCGTTTCAGGCATCTGCCTCGATTCCAATCTATTTGGAACTAATTCGAAACTTATTTCCCTATATTGTTTGTATATTTCGAGCATCTATTTACGGATATATAAGAGCTGCTTCATTTATGCCCCTATGTTATACCATAACATACTCTACTAAATGCACATCTGTATTAGCTATATCTAAGTCTTGAAAAAAAAAATGGATGAGATCTAAGAAATCTTGTTTTTTTGAACATGAAGAAATAAAGACGCCATTGCAATTGCCGGAAATACTAGTCCTACTAACGTCACAAAAATAGAGGGTAAGCTATTGAGAGTTGTCATAGAATGGGTACCTCGATTGAATATTTAGACCTGTTATTACTATAAACATATCTTATACTAATTCTTAGTAGTATTCTATACTAATTAGTATATCGAAGTGAGTATTCTATATAATAGAAATAATAATAATAGAAATAAAATTCTATATATTCTATATATCTTATTATCTATTATTATCAACTAGAAATCAAAATGAAATAGAAAATAGAGAAATTCACGAGATTAAATAAATAGAAATTAATTCAATACAATATTATCTTTTTTCTCTTTCGATATGAAAGATATAAATATATGGATGATAATCCAGTCTTGTCTGAAAATTAAATTCAATTCCAATTTTGATATTAATTTTAACTCTAAATAAAATTGAATATCAAAATCGAAATAAAGAGTTTCTTAGGAATTGAATTTCGTAAACTAGTCTGTTATAATTTTTAATTCAATCCAACAACACCAGTTATTAGTAAAAAAATAGGGGCTTAGGGGGAGATTCGAGTAGAAAGAAAAGATACTCTATATCGATATTTTCTCTATTTGAATTCGCGATACATACGCAACAAGAAGGGAAGACGACCTTCGGTTTCTTTTTCTTGCTTAATTTGAATTTCGCAGAAAAAATCATTTTCTTTTTTACTTATGTTGTTAAAAGAGGTTTCTTTCCCGACCCCTAATCAGGAAGACCATTAAAAAATAAAGAATTTTTTTGAGAATAAAAAGAAAAATGGATTTTGACTTTGATTCCGATAAACTATCTATTAGTTTTGCTCGCTACAAGGAAAAAAAGCAACTAAAAAAGAAATGAATTTAGGATCCGGTTAATTGAATTTGACTTCCAAGGAAAAAAGGAGTGAAGCCTAAATAACTCACTCAGAACACCCTTTAAAGGATTACGTGGTACGATTGAATCGAATAAGCCCTTATGGAATAAATATTCAGACACTTGTGAATCCTCGGGTACTGTCTTATTCAATGTTTGTTCAATTACTCTTTTACCTGCGAATGCAATGTATGCATTAGGTTCGGCGATAATGATATCGCCCAGCATTCCAAAACTAGCCGTCACCCCACCAGTAGTGGGAGATGTAAGGATTGATACATAGAATAACTTTTTATGGGATTGATAATCATACAAAGCAGCCGATATTTTAGCCATTTGCATTAAGCTCAAACTTCCTTCTTGCATACGTGCTCCTCCCGAAGCACATACTAGAATAAGAGGTAATAATTTTTTGGTAGCATACTCGATTAAACGGGTGATTTTCTCGCCTACTACGGATCCCATACTACCCCCCATAAACTGAAAATCCATAACTCCAATTGCTATGAGAATGCCGTTTAGTCGACCTGTGCCTGTTTGAACAGCTTCAGTTAAGCCTGTCTTTCTTTGATAAGAATCAATACGATCTTTATAAGGTTCCTCCTCGGAATGAAATTCAATAGGATTCAGAGACACCATGTCTTCATCCATAGGATTCCAAGTCCCTGGATCAATCGAAAGTTCGATTCGGTCTGAACTATTCATTTTCAAATGATATCCACATTGTTCACAAATATTCATTTTTGACTTAAAAAATTTCTTATAATTTAATCCATAACAATTTTCACATTGAACCCACAAGTGCCTATATTTTTGAGTCAAATTGAAATTAGTAGAATTTTCACTTATAGTGAAATCAATACCATTCTTGCTCGTTCTTATATTGGGCTTACCCCTTTCATTACTCTTTTCCCTTTCAACACCAATGTGATTATAAATGGGACTGTCACTAGAATTGTCATTCCCACTTAAAACGGAACTCTCAATATCGATTTGAGAACTAAGATAAGAGTCAATGCAACCATTAATGGGATTGTATTCAATATTATACGGAGAACGATCAGATCGGGGATCGTCATTCTGAAATCCATTCTTCAGATAACCAGAATTCCAATAACGAAAAAAAGTACTTTCTAGTTCACACAATCTTTCTAGTCTTCTCAATAAAGAAGACAAATCGTTGTCAATCTCATTTTTGAGATTTATAATATCCAAATATAGGGAATAAATACTCCTACTAGTATCTTTAACTAAAAAGGTGTCATCAGAGATCAAATTCCAAATGGCGATGATGTCCATTAAATGCTCAGCATTACTGTAACTAGAGCTATCACTCGAACTAAAAATCTCTGTATCCCTTAGACCCCTATCCTCACTTCCACGAGTGTCTTCAATAGGACCAAATCTATCAATTGATTGACTTAACCCATACCTGTATTCGAATTTCTTGCTAGACAACATCGAATTAAACCGCCGTTTTTCCATAGAGCTTTTTGCCCCGATTTCTTTAAAAATCGAATAGATGAATAGTCATTCAAAAGAATTTGAATATATCCTTAATTTAATAAGGAATAAAATATTGAAAAAAAAAGGATTCTTGTCAGAATCCCGAGTATTGCTTTACTCTAACTATGATATATGATGGAACGAACTCTTTTTTTTTTATTTTATTATAATTCTTTTGTTTTTCAAAATGAGAAATGGAAATAGTGATTTCCTTCATTTCATCTTGTATCAAATTCACATCGAAAAAAAAAAAAAATCACTATTTGTTTTTTCTTATGAATACCTTTTTTCAAAAAATCTCGTCTATTCGAACACGGAATCAAAAGGACAATATACAGGCTGGCTCGAAGAGGTTATTTGTGATAAAAAAATACACCAACCCTAAAAATCCATAAGATTTATTGTGGATCCAACACAACAAACAAGAAAAAACAATAGAACCATTAGATCATTTTTATTCATGATAGAAAATGAATAAAAATGATCTAATACAAAAGAATACATATTGTATTCGGCTCAATCCTTTTTTTAGTAACAGATTGACCGAGTTTAGTTTAATTGCA